CGCATATAGAAAGGGAATAAATAAATCAATTAAATTCCGAGAGGCTTCATAAAGTGCTTCTTTAGGAGTTAAACTGCCGTTTGTCCATATTTCGAGAAAAAGTATCTCTTGTTTTTCATTACCATTACTATACGAATGAATACTATGATTCACATTTCGAACAGGCATGAATACAGCATCTATCGGAAAACTTCCGTCTTGAAAGTTATTTGGCGTTTTTATACGATATCCGCGACTCCTTTCGAGTTTTAATCCAATACGCAAATCTATTGGTTCCGTCAAGTTAGCTATATGTTGTGTAGTATCAACGATTTCCACATAAGGTGGTGATATGATATCTTGAGCAGTTACACATCCAGGTCCCCTAACACAAATAGACGCATCACAGGTTCCATATAAATTGCTTCTCAATACAATTTCTTTCAAATTCATTAAAATTTCATATACGGATTCTTGAATACCTATCATAGTAGAATATTCGTGTGGTATTTTCTCAGACTTTGCGCGTGTAATACATGTTCCTTCGATTTCTCCAAGCAGAGCTCTGCGCATCGCAATTCCTATTGTGTCGGCTTGACCTTTCATAAGTGGAGATAGAATAAAGCGTCCATAATAAAGACGTTTACTATCTGTTCTTGATTCAACACACTTCCACTGCAGTGTCCGAGTAGATACTCTTATTTTCTCTCGAACCATAGTAATATTATAGATAATAGATTAGATCGTTGAGTCATTTATTTCTCTTGAAATCCCTCCAATGCTTAGTTTTTTTTTACACACGTCTTTTTTTAGGGGGTCGACAGCCATTATGTGGCATGGGGGTTACATCGCGTACAAAACTTAACAATATGCCGCTTCTCCGAATAGCTCGTAATGCTGCATCCCTTCCGAGACCAGGACCCTTTATCATGACTTCTGCTCGTTGCATACCTTGCTCGACGACTTTACGAATAGCGTTTCCTGCTGCAGTTTGAGCAGCAAACGGTGTCCCTCTTTTTGCCCCTTTGAACCCGCAAGTGCCGGCGGAGGCCCAAGAAACCACTCGACCTCGTACATCTGTAACAGTCACAATGGTATTGTTGAACCCGGCTTGAACATAAATAACCCCTTTTGGTATTTTACGTGCACTCTTACGTGAATTAATACGCCTATTCCTATGTAAACCAATTCTTGGTATGGGTTTTGCCATATTTTATTGTCTCATAAATATGAGTCAGAGATATATGGAAATATCCATTTCATGTCAAAACAAAATTTTTCTTTTTTTGTACATCACATCATTTGTACATCGCGTCCGTTAGAAAGTCTACTTTATTAGTAGACTTATTATCCTTGTCGTTGTTTATGTTTCGGGTTGGAACAAATTACTATAATTCGTCCCCGCCTACGAATTAGGCGACATTTTTCACAAATTTTACGAACGGAGGCTCTTATTTTCATATTTTTCATTCCTTATTTGAATTCTGAATCTGTTTCTTGGAAGAAAATAAGTTTCTTGAAATTTTCTCGTATTCCGGAATGTAGAAGTGGAAAAGCAACTTAATCGGTTGAATCCTTGTTACGGAGTCTATAAATTATACGTCCTCTGGTTGAATCATAACGGCTTACTTCAATTTTAACTCTATCCCCCGGCAGGATTCGTATAAAACTACGCCGTATCCTTCCCGAAACATGACCTAGGATCAGATCCTCATTATCTAAACGAACCCGGAACATGCCGTTAGGAAGTGATTCAATAATTAAACCTTCATGAATCGATTTTTCTTCTTTCATTCCAGGTAAAACCCCTTTAAAGTTTCAACGGATGGAGGAGGAGTGATATTAGACAACCCGTCCTTTTTCTTTTGGTCAAAAATAAGAAATTTCGGATCCAATTCGTATATCATAGGAATTACCATATATAACATAAAATTTCTCCGCCAATTCTTTCTAGTCGAGCCTCTCGGTCTGTCATTATACCTCGAGAGGTAGAAAGAATTAGAATCCCCATTCCACCTAAAATTCTAGGAAGTCGTTGATAATTAGAATAGATTCGTAGACCCGGGCGACTGACCTGTTTTAAATTTAAAAATTTTGTATATGGTCCTTTCCTATTCCTTCTATGTCGTAGAGTTAAAACCAAAAAATATTTATTTTTTTCTTGATGTTTCCTCACGTTTTCGACAAAACCTTCTCGTAAAAGTATTTTAACAAGGGTTTCCGTGATTTTAGTCGATGTTATTCGAACCGTTCCCTTTCTATTCATGTCAGCATTTCGTATCGAGGTTATTATATCGGCAATGGTGTCCCTACTCATGATGCCCTAAAATTTGTGGTGCTCCGAATTTGGATATAATCAACATGCTTTTCTTAGTTTATTCTTTTTTTTGTAAAAAGGAAAGGTATATACGTGATACACAATCTACTACTCAATTTCATTCAAAAAATCTACTATTCTAGTGGTTTATAATACCTCGGGAGCTAATGAAACGATTTTTGTAAAGTTTAATTGTCGCAATTCTCGAGCGATTGCACCAAAAACTCGAGTTCCTTTTGGATTTCCTTTTTGATCAATAATAACCGCAGCATTGTCATCATATCGTATTATCATACCGTTGTCACGTTTGAGTTCTTTGCGGGTCCGTACAATTACAGCTCGGATCACTTCTGACCTTTCTAAGGGCATATTTGGTATTGCTTCTTTTATCACAGCAACAATAATGTCACCAATATGAGCATATCGACGGTTGCTAGCTCCTATGATTCGAATACACATCAATTCTCGAGCCCCGCTGTTGTCTGCTACATTCAAATGGGTCTGAGGTTGAATCATTTCATTTTTGAATCTTTCAATGCAAAGGCGAAAAAAAAAAAAGAAGTATTATTTGTTCAAAACTTTGTCAAAAAACAGGGCGGTTGTTTTTTTATGTCAACATTTCTTTCTACATTCCTATTCTGAAATAAGAAATTGAGTTCGTATAGGCATTTTGGATGCCGCTATTGAGATCGCTTTTCTGGCTATTTTTTCTGTTACCCCGCTTATTTCATAAAGTATTCGACCCGGTTTGACAACAGCTACCCAATATTCGGGAGATCCTTTCCCCGAACCCATACGTGTTTCCGCAGGTCTTACTGTAACAGGTTTGTCTGGAAATATACGTACCCACAGTTTTCCACCACGACGCGCATTTCGTGTCATTGCCCGCCGTCCCGCTTCTATTTGTCTAGATGTAATCCAAGCGGGTTCAAGTGCCTGAAGAGCATATCTGCCGAAACAAATACGATTACCTCGATAAGATATTCCCTTCATCCTTCCTCTATGTTGTTTACGGAATCGAGTTCTTTTGGGGTTATAGTAGATGGGTTTTTCAATCCCATCTCTATTACAGAACCGGACATGAGAATTTTTTCTCATCCGGCTCCTCGCGAATGAAATGATCCAAACAAAAGTATATATTTTTCGATAATTGAAAAAATAACAAATTAAATAGAGTTATAACAAATCTTTGTTTTCTTTTCGCTTTTTTCATATCAGATCACCTATATTTTAGCAATTTAATAAGCAAAAAATGTCGCGGGCGAATATTTACTCTTTCAATATCTATTTCTGTTGTAGGGTTAGTTCATGACTGTTCAGAATAGATGAAGTGGTCTTTGGTTTATTCCGCCATCCCGCCCGCTGAATCGTTTGGATTCATTTTCAATTGAATCTTCGGTATTCACAGGTTCCGTCGTTCCCACCGCTTCTTGATTAATGGGTAGGCCTGAATTTGACAACGGAGCTTTTACTTTCTTTTTTTTGAGTCAACATTCTTAGTCTTTGTTGGCTTCAGGCTCTTCATTTTTGTGCTGCCAAGAGATTCATATAATGATCGATGAATCTGTATTTATGCTTTATTACACTGTCCTTTGTGAGATGATTCCTAGGCCTTACATATTGGAATTTTATATCATTGGTAGATTTATCTATCTTTCTCTCACCTTCCATTTATCCACATCCTTTTGTTTAAAACTCATAATCGGATTGCTTTTTTTTGTTTATACCAAAACGAATTCAGTTGCTGCAATGATAAGACCAATATATCCTATCTTGACTGCTTCCTTGGATCCAGATAATTTGAAGTGATGAGTTAGTTATTAGTTCATATAACATATTTTTTTGTTATGATTTTTTCTTAACCTTAACAAAAATCAACGAGTCACACACTAAGCATAGCAATTCGGTCAAAGGGGGGTCAATCGAATTTTTATTCAACCTTATAGAATTTATCATTTTTGGTTTTTGTTCCGTCTTAAGGGAAAGGCAAGTAAAGGCTTATTATTTTATTCCTCGTCTATAAATATCCAAATTTTTATACCCAAAACCCCATATATAGTTCGAACCGTATAGGCACAATAATCAATTTTAGCGTGAATGGTTTGTAGAGGAACTCTACCTTCTCTGATCCATTCGACACGTGCAATTTCTTTTCCGTCGATACGCCCTGCAATTTGGATTTGAATTCCTTTTGTATCAGCCTGTTCGGCTAGTTCAATAGCCTTTTTCATCGCTTTTCGAAAAGAAACTCTATTTTTTAATTGTCCGGCTATAAATTCTGCAAGAATATTCGGGTGCCTGTAAGGTTTTTCAATTCTTGTAATAGCAATGTTGAGTTTTCGGTTTACAGAATTCAAATTTTTTTGTACATTCATCTGTAGTTCTTCGATGCCTCGTGGTCTATTTTCTATTAATAACTTGGGGAATCCCATATAGATTATGACCTGGATCAGATCAATTCTTTTTTGAATTTCTATGCGTGCAATTCCCTCGACACCAGAAGATGTTTTCATGTTTTGTTGAGCATAATTCTTGATACAATCCCGTATTTTTTGATCTTCTTGTAAACCCTCAGAATAATTTTTTGGTTGTGCAAACCAAATGGAATAATGATTTTGGCTTGTACCAAGTCTGAAACCAAGTGGATTTATTTTTTGTCCCATATTGCCCCTGTTTGATATGTTTCATAGTTGGATAGATCTTT